GTTCGATAACTTCTTGATCCCCCTTATCTTATTTTTTTGTTAATTTCCGTAGTGGGAGCCCCCTTTCTTTTTATTTTCTGGTGGACCAACCCCTCCCTAAAAGAATCCTATCTTCCCTTCCGTATTATTTCTATACTCTATATTTTTTTATTAATTTTATTAATATGAATTAAGAGTCCTTTTCTTAATTGATTTATTCTATTAACTACTCTTTTTTTCTTATTCTATTAACCATTGATTCTTATCTTATTCAAATCATATCGGTAGAGTTGATTGACAACTGGAAGAAGCGGTTCATACAATGGGCATCGGATAGACGTTAGGCAAATATGCCGCCCCTATCGTCTAGCGGTTTAGGACATCTCTCTTTCAAGGAGGCAACGGGGATTCGACTTCCCCTGGGGGTAGGGGGTACTACAAAGGTAAGTTGATCATATTATGGATTACCAATATACCCCGAAGCACCAAAACAAAGAGGTTCTTCTTGGGTCTGGGTCGATGCCCGAGCGGTTAATGGGGACGGACTGTAAATTCGTTGGCAATATGTCTACGCTGGTTCAAATCCAGCTCGGCCCAACAATTCACCAATATACCATGAGATGATATAACCCCCCCGTCCTTCAGAAATACCCGATACGGACGAATAAAAACAGAATCAAATTTTCTGCTCGATCCCTTATTTCCCTGGGATTGTAGTTCAATTGGCCAGAGCACCGCCCTGTCAAGGCGGAAGCTACGGGTTCGAGCCCCGTCAGTCCCGACAGATTCAATAAGTAGATCAATCATCTTTCCTTTTTCTGTCAACAGGGGAGCAGGAAGTAAAATTTCATTCCCAGGGGGGTTCTTTTTTCTTTCCCTTTCGTTTTGCCTTTCTCATCAAACAAATAGGAGGATTTTCATTACTTCAAGTAGTACTGATTGGTATTAGAAAGACCTATGTAGATTTGTACAATTGATGGTAGCACTAAAGTCAGTATTCCAAGAGATACTGAATCTGTTTTTGCGATGGAATAGAGGACTATATGTTTCTTAAGCGCACATACAAAAATGGAATTCTTTTCTTGTACAATACAAAATGAATTTAACATAATTCCCCCGATAGAATACTTTTCCAACTTAAAAAGTCTCCCTTTATGGCTCCGGTTTTGTTTGTGTAACCTCAATTGCTAATGTGAAGTATAAAAAATAGATTTCATTCAAAAGTAATTTTTTATTGGACCGGGAATCCTATTTTGGATTCAGTATGGATAAAAGATCTTCCTATGTTATACTATTCAATTCGCGACGACGAATTTATTTGATAGCTCAGATATTGTTATTCATGATATTGATCCGATTCAAAATCATTGAGAGATAATTCATTCATTGAATTTAAGAATTTACAGTCGAAAGATTTATCATCTCTATGGGATTAAATCCCGAGTTATTGTGAAGTAAAAAAAAGATGAGATTATGGAAGTAAATATTCTTGCATTTATTGCTACTGCACTGTTCATTCTAGTTCCTACTGCTTTTCTGCTTATCATTTATGTAAAAACAGAAAGTCAAAATAAAAATCAAAAGGATTAATTAATTTTAATTAATGTTTACTTCTGAGTTCTTATCAATGATTGAAGAAAAAAAAATGATTCCAATTTTGCGTCTTAAATGAAATGAGCGGACTAGAATCGACAGTATTCTATCAGATCCGATACTATAGTATAAGTATAGTAAGAAAGAAATATCGATTTCTTTCTTACCATACTATCTATTAGTGTTATTGTAGTGTATAAAGTTGTACTTTAGAATAAAGAAAGGGACTTAGTGTCGATCAATCTACAATATTATCTTTATATATGTATCAAGATAATAAAGGATATGGAATTTACATAGAACCCATTCACTTTTTTGATACCTCTTTTTTTCGATCAATATTAAATAATTGTCTTGTCTTACTTTATAGTTTGAATTTCTAGATTTCTTTTTATTTGCAATCTGAGTCTTGTGATCCATCGAAAGAATCAACAAAGGAAAAAGCATTACGACTCTTTAATAGATGCCCATAATGCTTTTTCCTTTGTTGATTCTTTGACAGGATGGGCACTTCTTCGGATTTGAAAGTGAATAAATATTTAATATAAGAAATAATAAACCTCACAAATTTTTAATGCTTGAACCCCCGATCGAGAAAGTAGAAATTCAATTTCGAAATAAAAAATCGGTAAGTGCGCAATAGGTGACTCGCCCAAGGCAAGATCTTCTTATGCATAGTATTTCGTTAAACAACTACTATGTCTAAGTTTCATTTTTTCTCATAGAAATAACGCATACACTTAAAAAATTCCCCCTTTGAGCAGGAAAAGTAAAGAGGGAAACAAAAAAGGGTGGGTCGAGCCTTCTTTAGTATCCATCTATAATTCTAGGAAGAGCCCGTTTATTAAAATTTAAAATTGAAATAGAAGATTTAAGAAGACTTTGGTTGGAATAAAATTCCAATTATCTGTATCCCTCTACTTTCGAG